TTTCTTATATTTAATATAATCGGAAATGAACATGGGGCAATAAATTTATAAAATGATTTAAACAAGTTAAAATAAAAATTGATCAAATAATTTGAGCGTGGTATCATTAATTGGCCCCCCAAACCCCCAAATTTTCCACTTTTTTGGGAAATTTAGAAGTTGAAAATTTTTGGCCGAAATAAATTAATGGTTAAGTGTCTTATGGGTCATGTGTGTAGAAAAAATATGTGGGTATAATAAGAATTTAATTTAAATATATTATATCTATCTAAATATTATGTTTATTTAAAGAAATAAGAAAAATATAGATATATTAAAATTTAATTGGAAATTAATTAAATTATATAATTAATATAAATTATTTATAAATTAATATTTTATATTTATATATATATATTAATTTATAAATAATTTATTATAATATATTGTACAGGCTTACATGTGTGTGTGTATAAGTAAAATTGTAATGATATTATCAGTTTATTAAATAATACATTTTCAAAATTAATAATTTACATTAATTAATTTAATATAAATTATTAAATATGTTTCTGGTCTAAAAGTTTTTTAAAAAAAAAAAAAACTTTTAGACATCCTTAAATTTATTCTATTATTAAAAAAATACTAATAAGCATAAAAAATGGTCATATTGTTTAATTAATCTTTTCAAGTAAAAAATATTAATTAAAATTATTTTAAAAAAGTTAGCCAAATAATTTTTTTATTTTATTTTATTTTAGGGCTAGCCAAATAGCTTTAAAAATTAATTACTAAAAAGGGGAGAATGTCTAATATTGCTCCTGTGTTTTAATTTAACTATATATTTTATATAATTGAATACTTTACTTTTTTTATTTCTTTGTTTTATTTATATTTAACAAATTAATTAATTGAGAATATTTTTAGTATTAGGTTTGAAAGTTTTATTCTTGCTTGATAATTTACTTAATTTTTGTTTCACATGTAGGTTTTTGCGTGAATGGGGAAAAATCTTAAAGATTTTTTTATTTAATTTAATTCGCAGTGTTTAATATTATTAATTAAAGAAATTTAGAAATAGCAATATTTTTTAGTTCCGGCAAAAGTCGTGCCAGCCGCCGCGGTTACACGGAGGGAGCAAGTAAATCTTATTAGTTTGTAGTTATATGTTAGGATTTTAAAATTAATAGTAAATTTGTTAAGTGAAATTTTAAATTTAAATAATTTTATTTATAATGTAGAAGCTGAGAAATTTAAATAGTAAACTAGGATTAGATACCCTATTATTTTAAATGTAAATTATATAAACTTGAGTAGTACTAGTTATGTTCTTGAAACTCAAAGAATTTGGCGGTGTTTTAGTCTGTTCAGAGGAACCTGTCCCGTAATCGATATTCCACGTTAAACCTTACTTATTTTTGTTATCAGCTTGTATACCGCCGTCGTCAGAATGTCCTAAGAAGGGTTTAATTTTCTTAAATTTTTATTAAAAATGATGTCAGGTCAAGGTGTAGCTTACGAATAAGTGGTGATGGGTTACAATAAATTTATTTATAACGGATAAAGTTTTGAAACAAACTTTTGAAGGTGGATTTGACGGTAATTAACTTAATTAAATTAATTTGATTTTAGCTCTAAAACATGCACACATCGCCCGTCGCTCTCGTTAATTAAGGCGAGATAAGTCGTAACATAGTAGGTGTACCGGAAGGTGCACCTGGAAAGTCAGAATGGAGCTTGATTAGTTAAGCATTTCATTTACACTGAAAATACACTGTGCAATTCAGTTTATTCTGATAAATTTTAACTTACTTTAATTATTAGGTGTTAGGAGTTTTTTTAATTAAATTATTTTTAATTGGTTGTGTTTGTGTATAGAATATAGATAAAATTATTTATGTGGTAGGTTAATTGTATCGTGAGAGGTTGATTGAAATAGTTTGAAAATATATTTTTATAAAAGTAAATTATGATTGTACCTTGTGTATCAGGGTTTATTAAAAAAATTATAAATATTTATATTTTCCCGATTTGAAGAGAGCTAAATAAATATGTTAGTTAATGTAGAATAATTATTAACAATATTTATTTAGTAATGAAACGTTATCCGTTCTTTAAGATATCTGGTTTTTCGAGAAATGAATTTAATTCAGGTTTTGAATAGTGTAATTTAATTTTGTAAATATATCATTTTTCAAAGCTAATACTTTGGGGGATAAGCTTCAGAGTAGGTTTTATAATTAATAGAGCTGTAAAAGATTTTGTAGGCTTAGAATTAGCCATCTATTAAAGGATGTTATAATTTAATTTTTTGTGAGTTTAATTTTCTTAAAATTTGAGTTGTATATCGGAACGATGTAATTAATTTTAAATTACTTGTGATAATGATAAAATTAGTATAAAAATTGTTTAAATTATTAAAAAAAATGTTAGGTTACATTAAGGAATTAGGCAAATTAGTACTCGCCTGTTTAACAAAAACATGTCTTCTTGAATATAATTTGAAGTCTGACCTGCCCACTGAATTTTATATTTGAAGGGCCGCGGTATTTTGACCGTGCAAAGGTAGCATAATCATTAGTCTTTTAATTGAAGGCTAGAATGAATGGTTGGACGAGGTACTGACTGTCTCGGTGTGATTGAGATTAGAATTTAACTTTTAAGTTAAAAGGCTTAAATGTGTTTAAAGGACGAGAAGACCCTATAGAGCTTTATATTTTTATTTTATTATTTGTTTAGTTTAATTTTTATAATATTAGAGGAAATATTTTGTTGGGGTGACAAGAAGATAAGAAAAACTCTTTCTAGTTTAATTACATTGATATATGAATTGTTGATCCATTATTATTGATTATAAGACTAAGTTACCTTAGGGATAACAGCGTAATCTTTTTCGAGAGTTCTTATCGACAAAAAGGGTTGCGACCTCGATGTTGGATTAAGGGTAATTTTGGGTGTAGATGTTCAAAGTTTAGGTCTGTTCGACCTTTAGATCCTTACATGATCTGAGTTCAGACCGGTGTAAGCCAGGTCGGTTTCTATCCTTAAATTAATAATGATACTTTAGTACGAAAGGACCAAGTATTGGGAAAATTTTTTTCTAATTTGTTGATTAATATTAACTTTTCTATTTTGGCAGATAAGTGTAATGAATTTAGAATTCATTTATGTAAATAAATTTTACAGATAGAACTTGTTTATATATGATTTTTTGCTTCCTGTATTGAGTAGATTAATTTTGGTGATTTGTGTTTTGGTGGGTGTGGCATTTTTAACTCTTTTAGAACGTAAGGTTTTAGGGTATATTCAAATCCGAAAGGGCCCCAATAAGGTAGGTTTTGCGGGAATCCCTCAGCCTTTTTGTGATGCTATTAAGTTATTTACAAAGGAACAAACTTATCCCGTTTTATCTAATTACTTGCCTTATTACTTTTCCCCTGTTTTTAGTTTATTTTTATCTCTATTAGTTTGGATAATTATGCCTTATAGAACTGGTCTATATACATTTAATTTAGGCTTAATCTTTTTCTTGGCGTGTACAAGATTGGGGGTTTATACAGTGATGATTGCTGGATGATCTTCTAATTCAAATTATGCCTTATTGGGAGGTTTACGGGCTGTTGCTCAAACTATTTCTTATGAAGTAAGTTTAGCTTTAATTCTTTTATCTTTTGTGTTTCTGATCGGAGGGTATTCTTTGAATATGTTTAGTCACTATCAAGAAACAGTCTGATTTATTTTTTTAACTTTTCCGTTAGCTTTAAGTTGATTTGCGTCTTGTTTAGCTGAAACCAATCGCACTCCTTTTGATTTTGCAGAAGGAGAATCTGAATTGGTGTCGGGGTTTAATGTAGAATATAGAAGAGGTGGATTTGCTTTAATTTTTTTAGCCGAATATGCTAGTATTTTATTTATAAGTATATTGTTTTGTGTGATTTTTTTAGGTTGTGATGTTTATAGTTTAGTGTTTTATTTTAAATTAAGTTTTATTGCTTTTATGTTTATTTGAGCTCGAGGAACATTGCCTCGGTTCCGTTACGATAAGTTAATGTATTTGGCGTGAAAGAGTTTTTTACCCCTATCTTTAAATTATTTATTTTTATTTGGGGGCCTTAACTTATTTTTTGCTTCTATTTTAATTTAGCGCATAGTTTTAAGTATTGTAAAGTTAATAGAAGAATCAAACTTCTGTCTTATGTTTTCAAAACATATGCTTAACTTTAAGCTTTTTAACTAATCAAGTAGCTTATCTCAAATTTTAAATATTAATGGATTTAAAATATAGTATAAGAAATATAAAACTGTTAAAACTTGTCCAACTAGTACATAAGGATCTTCGACGGGTCGAGCTCCGATTCATGTTAGTAGGATTACAATAACTAAAAGTGATCAAAACATAATTTGATTAATTGGATAGAATTGGGTTCCTCGGAAATTTCTTTTATTTGTAAAAGGAAGGATTATAAGAATAGCAATGGAAAGGACTAAAGCGATAACTCCCCCCAACTTGTTAGGGATTGAACGTAAAATAGCGTATGCGAATAAGAAGTATCATTCAGGTTGAATATGCACAGGGGTTACAAGTGGGTTAGCGGGGGTAAAATTGTCAGGATCTCCCAATAAGTAGGGGTCTAATAGGGTTAAAATCGTTAGTACTATTACTAACACTAAAAATCCTACAATATCCTTGAAAGTAAAATATGGGTGGAATGGGATTTTGTCTGTATCACTATTTACGCCTAATGGGTTATTTGATCCTGTCTGGTGTAAAAATAACAAGTGAATCATAGTAGCGGCAGCCACTATGAAGGGCAATAAAAAATGAAAGGTAAAAAATCGAGTTAAAGTGGCGTTGTCTACAGCAAATCCTCCTCAGACCCATTGTACTAAATCTACTCCAAGGTAAGGTACGGCGGACAATAAATTAGTAATAACTGTAGCCCCTCAAAAGGATATCTGCCCCCATGGTAAAACATACCCTATGAAAGCTGTTCCTATAACTAAAAATAAGATAATTACTCCCACTATTCAAGTATGGAGATACATGTAAGACCCATAATATATGCCCCGGCCAATGTGTAAATAAATACAAATAAAGAAAAATGAGGCTCCGTTGGCGTGTAAAGTTCGTAAGAATCACCCATAGTTTACGTCTCGGCAAATGTGAGCAACTCTATTGAAAGCTAAATCAATGTGTGCTGTGTAGTGTATGGCTAAGAATAGCCCTGTAGCAATTTGAATCACTAAACATAATCCAAGTAAAGATCCGAAATTTCATCAAGTTGAAATATTTGATGGTGTGGGTAAGTCCACTACGGCTCTGTTTGCAATTTTAAATAAAGGGTGTCTAGTTCGTAATGGTTTATTCATTAGTTTCTTTGGCGAAGAGGCCCTTGGTTAATTTTAGTAATTTTTACAACAGCGATCAGCGTTAAAAATAAGTATAATACAAGTGTTAGTGTAATAAGTCTTGTGGGTCCATTATAAAGTTTACTTAGGGAAGCTGTTGCTTCTTCCTGATATAGGGAGGTACTTAAAATGGATAGCCCCTCATTATTTATAGTACTGGATGTTAAGAAAGAAGAGTCTAAGATGAGAATAGCTACAAATAGGATTGAAGATCCAATTAGAAAAGGAATTAAGGTTTTTATTGATATAGAAAATATTTCGTTTGAAGCTAATCTGGTGACATAAATAAATAGTACTAATAATCCCCCTAAGAAGACTAAAAATAGAACATAAGAGAATCAGAATCTTTGTGTTATTAATCCAGTGAGGATTCTGATTAATACAGTTTGGACTAAGAGCATTAAACCTATTGCTAAAGGGTGGGTTATTTGTGTAAATACAAGTATTGTGAAAATTCTGTAAATTATAAAAATTAATTGATAAATACAGAGAATAGTTTAAGTAAAATATTAGTTTTGGGGATTAATGATAGGGGTATTCCTTTTCTCTGAGTTTTAAAAGGTTAAACCTTAATTTTGATTTACAAGACCAATGTTTTATTTTAAACTATTAAAACTAATGTTAACATCTTTATATTGGGGATTGCCTATTTTTATATTTATGTGTGGAGCTTGGGTATTTGTGTCTAAGCGAAAGCATTTATTATTAACTTTGTTGAGTTTAGAGTTTATAGTATTGAGTTTATTTATGATGCTATTTATTTATTTAAATTTGATTAATTATGAATTATTTTTTGCCATAGTTTTTTTAACGTTTTCCGTGTGTGAGGGGGCGTTGGGCTTATCTATTTTAGTGTCTATAATTCGGACACATGGAAATGATTATTTTCAATCTTTTGGGGTTTTACAATGCTAAAGTTATTAGTATCTTTGATTTTTGTGATCCCCCTATGTTTTATACAAAATACTTGGTGAATGGTTCAATGTATTTTATTTTTATTGACTTTATTGTTTATAGGTTCTGCAGCTTTTAGAAGTTTTTTCGGGAGCTTATCTTATTTCATGGGGTGTGATGTGATTTCTTTTGGTTTAATTTTGCTGAGTTTTTGAATTTGTGTCTTGATAATTACAGCTAGAGAATCGGTGTTACGGGTCAATAACTATTCTGGATTTTTTTTATTGATGGTGTTGTTGCTGCTAATTTTATTATATTGTACATTTAGCACAACAAATTTATTTATATTTTATTTATTCTTTGAAAGTAGATTAATCCCTACTTTATTCTTAATTTTGGGGTGGGGGTATCAGCCTGAGCGTTTACAAGCCGGGGTTTATTTATTATTTTATACTTTGTTGGCCTCATTACCTTTATTAGTGGGTATTTTTTATATTTACAAGTCCAATGATTCTTTGTATATTCCCCTTTTGTATTCAATAAATATTTCTTATTTCTGGTTTTATTTATGTTTAATTTTTGCTTTTTTAGTAAAAATACCTATATTTTTAGTTCATCTTTGACTCCCAAAGGCTCATGTGGAAGCACCTGTTTCAGGATCTATAATTTTAGCTGGGGTATTGCTTAAGTTAGGGGGTTATGGGTTATTGCGTGTTTTTAAGATCTTATCTTTGTCAGGGTTAAGTTTTAATTTTATTTGAATTGGTGTAAGATTAGTTGGTGGTGTTTTAGTGAGATTGATATGTTTACGGCAAACAGATCTAAAGGCGTTGATTGCTTATTCTTCTGTAGCCCATATGGGGATTGTACTAGGTGGCTTAATGACTATAACATACTGGGGCTTTTGTGGTTCATTTACTTTAATAATTGCTCATGGATTATGTTCATCAGGTTTATTTTGTTTGGCTAATATTTCTTACGAACGATTAGGTAGTCGGAGCTTACTGATTAATAAGGGGTTAATAAATTTTATACCTAGTATAACATTGTGGTGGTTCTTATTAAGATCTTGTAATATAGCAGCCCCACCTTCTTTAAATTTATTAAGAGAAATTAGTCTATTAAATAGTATAGTAGCTTGATCATGAGTGACGATGTTGATATTGAGTTTTTTATCATTTTTTAGAGCTGCGTACACATTGTATATTTATTCATACAGTCAACATGGTAAAATTTATTCAGGGGTTTATTCTTGTTCAATGGGGTATTCACGAGAATACCTTTTATTGTTTTTACACTGGTTCCCGTTAAATTTATTAATTTTAAAGAGTGAGCCATGTATGTTGTGACTTTAGAATTTAAGTAGTTTAATTAAAAATACTGATTTGTGGTGTCAGTGATACAAATTTATTTGTTTTAGATCATGTTACAATCTTTATCAATTTGTTTAGTCAGATTCGTGGTGTTATTTATTTTGGCGTTGAGTTTAGCTAGAGTCGGATTTTATTTTTTAATATTTGATCAGGTTTACTTTATTGAGTGGGAGGTGTTATCAATGAATTCAGGTAATATCGTTATAACTTTTTTGTTTGATTGAATATCTTTAATTTTTATGGGTTTTGTTTTATTTATTTCATCTTTAGTCATCTTCTATAGCCAGGAGTACATAGCAGGGGATTTAAATTTAAATCGTTTTATCTTATTAGTATTGATATTTGTTTTATCCATGATGTTTTTAATTATTAGTCCGAATTTAATTAGTATTTTATTGGGGTGAGATGGATTGGGTTTAGTTTCTTATTTATTAGTAATTTATTACCAAAATGTTAAATCTTATAATGCTGGGATATTGACCGCTTTATCTAATCGTATTGGGGATGTGGCGTTACTGTTAGCCATTGCTTGAATATTGAATTTTGGTAGATGAAATTATATTTTTTATTTAGATTGTAGAGTTTCAAGAGTAGAAATACAAATTATTGGGGCCTTGGTTCTTTTAGCAGCTATGACTAAAAGAGCTCAGATTCCCTTTTCTTCATGGCTTCCGGCGGCTATAGCAGCACCTACTCCTGTCTCTGCACTAGTACATTCATCGACTTTGGTCACGGCTGGGATTTATTTATTGATTCGTTTTAATGTATTGTTAGCTGGCTCTGGCTTAGGCTCTTTTTTGCTTTTATTCGCTGGCTTGACTATGTTTATAGCGGGCTTAGGTGCTAATTTTGAGTTTGATTTGAAGAAAATTATTGCCTTATCTACCTTAAGTCAATTGGGATTAATGATAAGAATTTTGGCTATAGGTTTTCCTAAGTTGGCATTTTTTCATTTATTGACACATGCTCTGTTTAAGGCTCTATTATTTATATGTGCGGGAGCAATTATTCATAATATAAAGGATAGCCAAGATATCCGTTTCATAGGGGGGTTGGTTATGCATATACCTCTCACCTCCTCTTGTTTTAATTTATCTAATTTAGCTTTATGTGGGACCCCCTTTTTGGCAGGGTTTTATTCAAAGGATTTAATTTTAGAAATTGCTTCATTAAGTTATTTGAATGCATTTAGTTTTATTTTATATTTTTTTTCTACGGGTTTGACAGTATGCTATTCTTTACGATTAGTATATTATTCTATAAGTGGTGATTTTAACACATTTAGTCTGCATCCATTAAGTGATGAAGGGTGGGTAATATTGCGAGGCATAATGGCTCTGTCTTTTATAGCTGTCTTAGGGGGAAGTCTGTTAAGTTGGGCGCTATTCCCTACGCCTTCCATAATTTGCCTGCCTTTTGCTTTAAAAACATTAGCATTAAGAGTTAGAGCATTAGGGGGTTGATTGGGTTATGAGTTAGCTAAGTTCTCGTTATCATATAGTCTTCAGACTTTACGTTGACATTTTTTAACCAGTTTTGTTGGATCAATGTGATTTTTACCATTTATTAGTACGTATGGGGTGAGAAAACAGCCGTTGGAATTAGGGGGCTTAGTTAGTAAGTCATTTGATTACGGATGAAGAGAATATTTTGGAGCCCAAGGGATTTACAGTACAATGACTAAGTGGTCTAAGTTTAACCAAGGTTGACAAAATAATGATTTAAAGACTTATTTAGTTAGTTTTATTTTGTGATTAATTATTTTATTATTTTTGTTGAATTTATACTTAAATAGCTTATATAGAGCGTGACACTGAAGATGTTAAAGAGACTATTGTAGTCTTTAGGTATTTATAAAAGATAAATCTTTATTTTTACAGTGAAAATGTAATGTTTTGTTTAAACTATATAAATAGAAATGTAAACGGAGTTTAACCGTTAAAGAAAGAAGTTAGCAGCTTCTTCTTGAACCACTCATTTCCTTAATTGGAAATTAAATTTCAATTATATCATTAACAGTGATACGCCGCTTTTTGGCTTCAATTAATTCTTTAGTATAAACAGAATAAGGGTAATGATTACCTAAGGCCAGGTCGAAACTGACTGCGATAGATCGCTTCTGATTCTAAGACAGATTGAATTTCAATACTTTTTGGATGCAAACCAAATGTTATACTTAACTACAGTCCTAGCTTGCCCAGTCTAAGGCTCCTTGGTTTCATTCGTGATAAAGGCCAATAAGTAAAATTAATAAAAAGAAGAATCTAACTGTTATTCAAGTTGTTAAATTAGATACGGGCAGGATGATGATTATGGGAAGTAAAAGAGCAATTTCTACATCGAAAATTAAAAAAATTACAGCAATTAAAAAGAACCGTAAAGAGAAAGGCAGTCGAGATGAGCTTTTAGGGTCAAATCCACATTCAAATGGGGATCTTTTTTCTCGGTCAATAATGGTTTTTTTGGATAAAATAGACGCTAAAATTATTACAATTACAACGATTGTAGCTAAGATTAATGCAATGATTGAAATGATTATAATTACTTATTCTAAACTAAGTTTAGTCCTTCTGATTGGAAGTCAAATATACTATTATACTAAATAAGTTAACTACCTCATCAATAGATTGAAATATATAAGAATAACCATACTACGTCTACAAAATGTCAGTATCATGCTGCCGCTTCAAAACCGAAATGATGGTTAATCGAGAAATGAGATAACGCATGACGAATTAAACATACTAATAAAAAAGTTGTTCCAATAATTACGTGTAATCCATGGAATCCTGTGGCGACGTAAAAAGTGGCTCCGTACACAGCATCCGAGATAGTAAAAGGTGCTTCTACGTATTCGTATGCCTGTAAAATTGAGAAATAAACTCCCAGTACTACCGTGAAAAATAACCCTTGCAGGGTTTGAGAGTGGTTTCCTTCTATTAAGCCGTGATGAGCTCAAGTAACTGTAACCCCAGATGCTAAAAGGATAGCTGTATTTAGAAGTGGAATTTGAAGTGGGTTAAACGGAGTAATTCCGGCAGGGGGCCATATTACCCCCAATTCTGTTGTGGGGGAGAGACTTCTATGGAAAAAGGCTCAAAAAAAAGAAAGGAAAAAAAAAACTTCTGACACAATAAAAAGAATTATGCCTCATCGCAATCCCAAGGTTACTGGAAAAGTATGCAGTCCTTGAAAAGTTCCTTCACGAGTGACGTCACGCCATCATTGGAATATTGTGAGACTAGTGATTGTTAGTCCTAACACTAAAAGATTTGTTCTATATTGATGAAATCATCTTAATAAGCCTGAAACTGTAACTAAAGCTCCAATGGCCCCTGTTAAAGGTCATGGTCTTTGATCTACTAAATGATAGGGGTGATTTGCATGTGTTGACATTAATTTACTTCTCTAGAATAAAGAGTTCTTAAGACAGCGAAAACATAAGATTGAATGATTGCTACGGCTGATTCTAAGACTAATAATGCAATTTGAGCAACGATTAATAGGGAAAGAATAGAGTATGTGAGGGAAGGGCCTGTATTTCCTAGCAGGGTTAATAATAAATGTCCAGCAATTATATTAGCAGCTAATCGTACAGCTAATGTTCCCGGACGAATAATGTTTCTGATTGTTTCAATGCATACCATGAATGGCATTAAAACAGCCGGAGTCCCTTGAGGGACTAAATGGGCGAATATATGTTGTGTATGATTGATTCATCCGTAAATTATAAAGCTTAATCATAGAGGAAGGGCAAGAGCTAAAGTTAAAGTTAAATGACTTGATCTAGTGAAAACATAAGGGAATAACCCTAAGAAGTTATTAAATAGAATTAAAGAAAAAAGGGAAATAAACATGAATGAACTTCCAGCGTGTCCGGTGGGTCCTAATAATGTTTTAAATTCATTATGTAAAGTTAATAAAATCTTATTTCAAAGTAATGTATATCGTGAAGGCATAAATCAGAACGTTGTCGGGATCAGAGTAAGTCCTAGAATTGTTCTGATTCAGTTTAAAGATAAATTTATAACACTTGTTGAAGGATCAAAGACTGAAAATAGGTTAGTTATCATTTTCAATTTATTGAAGTTCTAGAAATTGTCTTTTCAGAAATTTCTGGGGACTTGGGGAGAAAAGAATAATAATTTACAAAATTAAAAATTAATAAAATTAAAGAAAAAGCAATAAATAAGGTTAACCATCTGATAGGGGCCATTTGAGGAATCAAAGAATACCAGATTAACACTGGTAATTTTAGCATGACATACTAAGGTTAAATTTAACTAATTCTTTCACCAGAAGTAAGTGCGATTTTACTATAAAATGGTTTAAGAGACCATTACTTGCTTTCAGTCATCTGATGAGGCGTCTCTTAACGATGTAATTCAATTAATGAAAATATTTGTAGGGACGCTTTCGATAACGATAGGTATAAATCTGTGATTAGCCCCACAAATTTCTGAACATTGTCCAAAGAATAAACCTGGTCGGTTTATAAGGAAGCTAGTTTGATTTAAACGTCCGGGGGTTGCATCAATCTTGACCCCTAAAGCTGGGACAGTTCAAGAATGCAGGACATCAGCGGCAGTTACTAGTATTCGAATTTGAGTGTTTATGGGTAAGACTGCTCGGTTATCTACATCTAGTAAACGGAAGCCGTCAGTACTTATTTCATTGTAAGGAATTATATAAGAATCAAACTCTACTTGGGTAAAATCTGAATATTCATAGCTTCAGTACCATTGATGGCCAATAGTTTTAAGAGTAATGGCTGGGCTACTTACTTCATCTAGCAGATACAGAAGGCGTAGGGATGGAAGAGCAATAAAAATTAATGTTACGGCGGGTAAAATTGTTCAGATTACTTCGATAGTTTGCCCTTCTAAAAGGTATCGATTAATGTTTAAATTAAAAAATAATGTAGCCAGTAGATATCTTACTAAAGCAGTAATTATAATTAAAATTAATATTGCGTGATCATGAAAAAAGGTTAATTGTTCTATTAAGGGGGATGCTCTATCTTGGAGTCTTAAATTTGCTCATGTTGCCATTATTTTCTAACAAAAGGAATAAACCTTTATATATGGAGCTTAAATCCATTGCACTTGTCTGCCATATTAGAATCCAGACAATATAGGGAGTTCAGAATAACTATGTTCAGCCGGAGGGAGATTTTGATACCATTCAATAGATGTTGTTATTTGTAAAGGGAATAGAGCAATTCGGTTAGTTACTATACTTTCTCAAATAATAAATAAGAAAAATAATACCCCAATAAACGAGATAGATGAGCCAATTGATGAAACTACATTTCAAGTTGTGTAAGCATCAGGGTAGTCAGAGTACCGACGAGGCATACCTGCTAATCCTAAGAAATGTTGGGGGAAAAAGGTTAAATTAACTCCTAAAAATATAATACAAAATTGAATCTTTAGTCAATGAGGGTTTATAGTCAATCCAGTGAATAAGGGGTATCATTGAATGAATCCTGCTATGATAGCAAATACTGCTCCTATTGATAACACGTAATGGAAATGGGCTACTACGTAATATGTATCATGAAGAATAATGTCTACAGATGAATTAGCTAGAACAACTCCAGTTAATCCCCCGATAGTGAATAGGAACACGAATCCTAGAGCTCATAGAAGAGCGGGGCTATAGTTAATTTGAGATCCATGTAATGTGGCAAGTCAACTAAAAATTTTAATTCCGGTAGGAACCGCAATAATTATAGTGGCTGATGTAAAGTACGCTCGTGTATCCACATCTATTCCGACTGTGAATATATGGTGAGCTCATACAACGAAACCTAATAAACCAATTGAGAGTATGGCGTAAATCATTCCCAGAGAACCGAAAGCTTCCTTCTTACCACTTTCTTGACTAATGATATGCGAAATAAGCCCGAAACCTGGTAAAATTAAAATGTAAACTTCTGGGTGCCCAAAAAATCAGAATAAATGTTGGTATAAAATCGGGTCTCCCCCTCCTGCTGGATCAAAAAATGATGTATTTAAGTTTCGGTCCGTTAAAAGTATAGTAATGGCTCCTGCTAGTACAGGTAATGAGAGTAATAAAAGTAATGCGGTAATTACCACAGCTCAAACGAATAAAGGTATTCGATCGAGAGTCATTCCGGCAGAACGTATATTAATTACAGTTGTAATAAAATTTACAGCTCCTAAAATTGAAGACACCCCAGCTAAATGTAAGGAAAAAATAGCCATATCTACTGAAGATCCTGCATGGGCAATCCCAGCAGATAGGGGAGGGTAAACTGTCCATCCAGTTCCAGCTCCATTTTCCACTAAGCTACTGGCTAAAAGAAGAGTTAAAGAAGGGGGTAATAATCAAAAACTTATATTGTTTATTCGTGGAAAGGCCATATCAGGAGCTCCGAGTATTAACGGAACTAATCAATTACCGAATCCACCAATTATGATTGGCATAACTATAAAAAAAATTATAACAAACGCGTGAGCTGTTACAATTACATTATAAATTTGGTCATCTCCAATTAAAGAGCCAGGTTGGCCAAGTTCAGCTCGAATTAACAAACTTAACGATGTTCCAACTATTCCTGATCAAGCTCCGAAAATAAAATAAAGAGTTCCAATGTCTTTATGGTTTGTTGAAAATAATCATTGTCGCGGTAGAATGGCTGAGATATTAGGCAATAGATTGTAAATTTATTTAGGAGGGGAAACCTCTTCTGCCAGTTTAGGGCTTTATAGTCACTAATGATATTAGACTGCAATTCTAAAGGAGTAGAATTCTACTAAGGCTTAAAGAATTTTCTACCTTTATTTACAGCTTTGAAGGCTATTAGTTTAGTTAACTTAAAGCCTTATCGTTATAAAATACTGTGTACAAGGGAAATAATCAGTAAACCTAATGTGGATAGAATTGATAAAAACAAGGCAAAATTGTAAATGTTTCTATTAGCGGGTGTTGGTAAATTCCACAGGTTTTCGGAATACGTTAGCATAAATGCCCCGAAAGCGGTTCGTAAGTAATAAAATAAAGTTATTAACGTTGTAATTACTATAAGTGTCACAGTAAAAAGATTACCCAGATTAACTATATTTTGAATCACAAGTCACTTAGGCATAAAACCCAAGAAAGGAGGTAAGCCCCCTAAAGACAATAAGGTGACTAAAAATGCAAATTTGTTAACTGGATTAATTGAATTTAATGAAAAAATTTGGTTTACATGCATTAATTGAAATGTATGTATTATAAAAATAATAGCAAATGATAAGAAAGTATAAATTAAAAAATAAATCCCTCAGATTCTTTCTCCAGCCGCCATAGCGGCTAAAAGCCAACCTAAGTGGTTAATAGAGGAATAGGCTAAAATCTTACGGATAGAAGTTTGATTAAGCCCTCCGAGAGACCCAATAACAACGGAAAGGACAATAATAACAGAAAAAAATACGTCGAGTTTAAATGTGTAAGAAATCAACATAAGAGGGGCAATTTTTTGTCAAGTTAATAGTATAAGTCTATTTATTCAATTAAGACCTTCTATGACTCCCGGGAATCAGAAATGGAAGGGGGCGGCTCCTATCTTCAATAAAAGAGAACTACTAATTAATGTATTTATAAAAGTTAAATCGGGGGAATTAGGTACAGAAGGATTAAATAATAAAGAACCTAAAATTACTGAAAGTAAAAGCGTGGCTGAAGCTAAAGCTTGTACTAAAAAATATTTTAAGGAAGCTTCAGTTGAAAATAAATTTTTTGAATTCGTTATTAAGGGAATAAAAGAAAGTAAATTAATCTCTAAGCCTATTCATGCGCCAAATCATGAATTAGCAGAAGTAGAAATTAAAGTACCTCCCATTAGCGTTAATAAAAATAAAAATTTAGTGGGATTGTTAATCATTAGAGAGAAGGGGGTTAAACCCCTATAAATGGGGTATGAACCCAGTAGCTTAATTAGCTTATCTTTCTATATAAATCATATAATTTAGTGTATGGAGCACAAAAGTTTTTGAAATTTTTAGAGATAGTTCAATTCTATTAATTATAATGAAGGTAACCAAAGCTACTTGATTTACCCTATCAAGGTAATCCTTTAATCAGGCACTTCATT